GTACATGAGATTTTCACCTCATACGGCTCCTCCCTTCTGTGCATAATGATAATAAAAAAATCCATGGAATCAAAATGCAATATTCTCACTATAAACTGAGAGGGGCTAGCGTTTTTACAATAAATCTCTAGCCAACCCTCCTGCAAGAGGTATTTTCTTAACACCAAGCGCGTTAGTGCTATATAGAAAAAAAAGTAACTCCAACAATTTCTTTGTCCTCAACGCTCCCTATTTCCAGGAATTAGTCACTTCAACGATCTTCGATGGTTATACGGGTATCCAAAGTACGAACGAGATGGATGTTTGTTGTCCCAACCACTCTTGGTAGTCCCGATCCCGATAAGGAAAAGGGGTCATTTCTAACAAAGTTTTCATGTTGTTGATTCCTAAGTGTAGTGCCTCTTCCCCTATGCTGCCTATTGGTACTAGTGGAATGGGACTGTAATACAGAACCCATAGGCGTAACCTTTCGCTTAAAACTAGAATCAAAAATGGAAGCGTCTGAGGCTGCATCAACCGAGGATACACGACAGAAGGAATTGTTCTATTTTTAAACTTCACCTTCAACAAGCGTAGGTTATTTCAATAATATTTTTTCTTTCTATCCCGAATCCTGTGCCTTTCTCGTAAGACTGAGAACGATCAAGAAAGAAAAAAATCAAATCGCACCATCTCTGTAATAGGTAAATGCCTCTTTTTCTCCTGAAGTTGTCGGAATTATTCGTAATAAAATATTGGCTACAATTGAAAAGGTCTTATCAATAAAATTTCCATTTATCCGCGATCTAGGCATAGTTAACAATCCATTCGATAATTCTTCGCATTACCTCTCGCGGGAAAAGAATCCCACAAAAAAGGAATTGTACAGTACGAAATAACATAAAAAAAGAATAACCATCCACTTTGTGATCATAGCGCGTATACACTATACAATCGAAATTCAAAAACCCCTGGTATGATTCCGGAATTTGTAATAGATCCATGAGGTAAGGAGTTGTTGAGAAACCATTGTATATAAATATAATAACGATCGAATTTCATAGTATAAAATATGAATTCATCCGAGGATTCCGATTCATTCCAATTCATTGGTTTAATCCGGTATAAATATCAGAAAAAAACGACTTACAAATAGATCTATTCATGTTTGTTTTTAATGGCTTTTTTTTTTCACAAGAAGAAATATCGTTTTTTTATCTCCCAGAGGAAAATCTTTCTTTGATGAAACGTTTTCTATATTTTTTGATTCTATATTATCATTTTTATAATGAATCGGTCATACCTATACTGCAATACTCTGAATGGCTCGCTATTCACTCGGTTTCGGGGTCATAATCATAAGATTCTGTAGGAGAGATGGCCGAGCGGTTCAAGGCGTAGCATTGGAACTGCTATGTAGGCTTTTGTTTACCGAGGGTTCGAATCCCTCTCTTTCCGTACCTTCACCTAATTCACGAACATTACTGACTGCAACGTATCAAATCAAATAAGAACAATAGATACCTTTATTCCAATAGTTATAACTTCGATATTCTATAATTGAAAATGGAATTGCTGCGGTACATAAAATATTGGAAAGAGTAGCCAAAGCATGAAAATATTCCCTCGATCCATTTTTGATACATGAAGGGTAGAAAAAGAAAATCCAGAGCAAGCCCCTTTCTTTACCTTAGGTCGATTTACTTCGCCAAAAAGGAGGCTAAATTCTCCGAACCCCTGTTTTTTCTTATTTTAGTTAGGTTCAAGTTTGGCGGGAATAATATTCTACGACTCGCAACTCCTTTATTTTCAAACCGACCCGCTTACGATCTATTATTTGATTGACGGATCCTTTATATTGGGATGAGTGAAGGGTCAAATGTTGTGGCAATTTCTTGTTGCGGGAGGATGAATCAAGATAATTTTGAATCAGAGCTCTAGATTTTTGTTCATCCCTTGTAGTAATAATATCTCCCGGTTTGCATCGATAACTTGGTATATCTACTATACGGCCATTAACTAAAATATGCCTATGATTAACTAATTGTCGGGCTCCAGGAATGGTCGAAGCCATACCTAATCGAAAAAGTATGTTATCCAAACGCATTTCAAGTAATTGTAGTAAAACCTGACCCGTTGATCCTTTGGCTTTTCCAGCGAGATGAACGTATTTAAGTAATTGTCTCTCTGTCAGACCATAATGAAAACGCAGTTTTTGTTTTTCTTCTAGACGAATACGATATTGAGATTTTTTCGGGCGCCGCGATGGGTTTTTGGGTTCCGTCGGCTTTTTACTAGTCGGCTTTTTACTAGTTAGTCCCGGTAAAACACCCAGACGGCGTATTTTTTTGAAACGGGGCCCTCGGTAACGAGACATAAAGACTCCTTATTTTATTTAAATTGGATTTTACAGAATAAACCTAAATTAAGACTGAACTAAACGATAAACGAAGCTAAATCCATTGTAGTACTAGTACTGTATTACAAAGAAGAATGAGATGAATTGTATCCATATCCAGACTCTTTTTTATTTGTATATACTATAGTAGGTATACTTTTTTTCTTTGTTCGTTAGAGATCTAATTGCTCCAATCCATTTTGGATTCATAGTTGGAAGCTCTTAAGCCATAATGGATCAGCGATCCTTGGAGAAGGGGGAAGAAGTCTTTTCAATATTCCTTGATTTCAAGGAGACTCTAATTATATTAATATATTATGTAAATGTAAAAAAAAAAAGAACAAAGAGAGAAAAGCCGGCTATCGGAATCGAACCGATGACCATCGCATTACAAATGCGATGCTCTAACCCCTGAGCTAAGCGGGCTCACATAAAAGAAATTATGCCGTGCATAGGACTTTAGTAAACTACTAGAATTTTAGCTTAGTCTTAACTATTGCATATTCATATATGAATACTAATACTATTGTGTATAGTAACATATTATTAGATTCGAATATATATTCTAGATAAAGATAATAATTATAATAATTATATATGAAATATCTAGAATATAGAAATAGGGTATTGGTATATCATTTAGTTATATATAATAAAATAGAATTCGAATATTCGAGTGGATTAACTCGATTATACCGGGGTAGCCCTAAGGAAAAGATAAGGATCCAATTCAGATTATATAGAATTCCTCTGGTTTCGGGTAGGGGCGAAAAAAAAAGAATGGATCCTTCGAGTATTCCAAATCCCAACGTAAAAATTCGAGTAAGAGAGGTATATATATGTGGTATATATCCATCCATATTGAATTGCGGATACATCAATGATAGAATCATTTTGATTGGACGAAATACAAATACAGGTTCTCTGCTATATGAAAGAAAATAGGCAGGAAATCAAACAAAAACAAATAGGAGGGGACCTAGACACTTTTATATAGAAATGCGTATCATATCTCATATCTATTAAACGTAAACGGCTCAAAATAAATGAACGAAAGAAGGGATCCCAACGAGATCCTAGTCTCAAAACAAAAAACAGAGAGAGGGGATATGGCGAAATTGGTAGACGCTACGGACTTGATTGGGTTGAGCCTTAATTATGGAAACATACTAAGTGAGAACTTTCAAATTCAGAGAAACCCTGGAATTAAAAACGGGCAATCCTGAGCCAAATCCTGGTTTCAGAAAACAAAAAAAAAGGGGGGGGTTCAGAAAGCAAGAATAAAAAAAGAAAAGGATAGGTGCAGAGACTCAATGGAAGCTGTTCTAACGAATAGAGTTGACTGCTTTGATCGAGGAATGAATCCTTCTATTTTTAAAATTCCAGAAAGGATGAACCCATATACGTACATATACGTAATAAAATACCAAAGATTAATCCGAATCTTTCTTTTTTATTTTGATATATGTTATATGCAAAATGGAAGAATTCTTGTGAATCGACTCCAAGTTTAAGTAAGAATCGAATACTCACGGATCAAATCAGTCACTCCATAATCTGATAGATCTTTCGTTTAAAGAACTAACGAATTGGACGAGAATAAAGATAGAGTCCCATTATACATGTCAACATCAATACTGGCAAAAATGAAATTTATAGTAAGAGGAAAATCCGTCGACTTTTGAAATCGTGAGGGTTCAAGTCCCTCTATCCCCAATAAAAAGTTCGCTTTACCCCCCCTAATTATACTCTATTTATATTCTATATATTAATATATTAATATTATATAACTTCTTATTTATCTTATCCCTTTTTCCGCGGTTCCACATTAGTTATGTTTCTCTACCATTCATGTATCAATATCAAAAATGGATCGTGAGAGAACCCTTTCTCTCTTCTCACACGCCTTGTGATATATGTGCAAATCAACATCCATTACAAAGTCTTCTTTTTGCCTATACAAGACCAAGAAATTCCAGGGCCTGGGTTAAGGCTTTGTAATGCTTTTTGAATCTATTTAATTGACTAACATAGACCCCAGCCCTCCGTATGGGGTTGGCGGGAAGGGTCGGGATAGCTCAGTTGGTAGAGCAGAGGACTGAAAATCCTCGTGTCACCAGTTCAAATCTGGTTCCTGGCATGTGGTTAGGGATACTGATATCAAGTAATCGACATGGACCGGTATACATATCCGTTACTCGTCTAGATCATGATACATACTTATTTATCGTTTGTGTATCGAAAAATATGACTTTTTGAAAGTTAAGCTTTTTAGTCGGTTTAACATTTTTAAGTCTATAGGGATAGAACCATGGGAATATACAAGATTCATTCCAAATCAAATATCAAATAAAGTATAAAAAAGAAAAAAGTAATCCGACCTCCCCCTTTTTATTTCATTATTTCATATTCTATTTCTTCACTCCCCTGCGCGACCCTCTAGAGCCCATATAAGCAATGTACGCGGTACAAAGTTCATGTTGCAGAACTCTTTTTTTTTTCGGCCCAGCTCATCCGAAATAAATAGATTCCAAATTGGGAATATCAACGAAACCCGAATTTTCTTTCTTTATTTCATTTCGCGCATCCATAATACGAATGAGAGTCCAATGACTCTGTTTGA